TACTTCTGGTTCCGGCGAACGAATAATCATTGAGTCCTCCTCTTTCCGGACAACACATACAAAGAAACCCGCCAACAGTCAAATAATTAGTAAAAGAGAGTTCTATAATAAATTACATAGTAATTACTTTATTTCTCTTCGATTTTTCTATCTCCCATCTATCTATTTTCTTTAGTTATTCACTAGAGCAATTCTGATCGGGCAGTCGATTCGGGGCAAGTGTTCGCATCTATTATGACATAGCTAATAGGCGCCCAACGGACCGTTAGAATCTTATAAAACTTTTTTTTCTATTTTGGATTGATGCAAAAACGGCTGTTTGCTTTGTGTAACCGAGCGTATAGTCATATATATCTTAATTAGACGTTCTTAGATTCATCTCTTTCACCTTTTCTTTTTACATAGATAATATTAATCATTCTCTTTCAAATCACAAACCAAACTGCGCCAGAAGGCATTACTAAGAGATATCCCGGTATATAGACTTAGTCATTCGAAAGTTACGTTTCTTTGTAATAATAATAATAATTAAGAAAATAATAAAAATGAAGAAGGGGTATATTTTGTACTTTTTGTATCTTTTTTGTGACTACGAAATACCAGATGAAATAAAGCACTTAGCTTAGAAGGGGTATAATGAAATTCTTTAATTGATTAATTGAAAATTCTTTAATTGATTAATTGAATTGGGTCTTCCCAAAGGAATGATCCGTTTTTTTTTTGACTGATAGGACAAACAAACAATTCATTTTAACAAAAATGATAAAAGGATCTATAATAATATACATAGCTAAACAATTTAAATACTAAATAGACAATTCATTCATAAAACTAAAAGCATAAAACTAAAAGGCGTCGGCTTTTTTTATCCGAAACGCCTCGTGATCTTCAACCAATTGTGTGCTTCAATATAATTACCGGGAGTAAGCGATATAGCACGTTTCCAGTATTCGGCCGCTTGGTCAAACCAAGCTTCCGCTATTTCCGAATCTCCCTGGCGAATGGCCTGTTCTCCTCGGTCGGAATAGGTAGGTAAATTCCTTCCCTTAGAACCGTACTTGAGAGTTTCCTACCTCATACGGCTCGGCAATCAAGTCTTTTGGTGTGCCATTTTAATATACCTAATGAATGAGATTTCTATGGATCTATTCAATTTTTTAGGGGTTAGCCAAAAGAGGTTAATTACATGAGTTTCAAACTAAAAATGGGATTCCTAATCCATTTTATTTAGTTTTATCTTTTGTCCCACCGTCAGAAGAATAAAGTTCCCTTATCATTAGAATTTTCTGAAAAGTAACTATCTCGGTTTCATATAAAAATTTATATAGAATTTTTGAAAAAGACTTTCCGTCATACGAAAAAGACTTACCATCCTTGGGATTTGATCCTACACCGCTGCCCAAAATCTTAGGGGATCAACTCTATTACATAAGTCGATTCCTAATCTTTATCTCACATTATGCGATAAGGATATCTACGATCCTGACATAAACATAAGTAGTACGCAGTTTTTATTGTATGGGCCTAAACCCGGGGAATTGATCTTTACGGCGCTTCTTCTATCAATTAGATCCTTTTTATCCATAGAAAAAGTAACTAGGCGTATTTCGACTCCTATCAAGTGTCTTTCTTTACTACAGCTAAGATAAATCGTTATTTTAGACGATGTATATGTAGAAAGCCTAGCTTTTTACAGTCGTTACTAGTAGAGTTGTTCTTTCTTTTTTTGTTTCTATAGTAGAGATAGCCGCACGTAATGACAGATCACGGCCATATTGTTAAAAGCTTGTGGTAAGAATGGGTTTCGTTCCAGTGCTCGAAAATAATATTCCAAAGCTTTCGTATGTTCTCCATTACTTGTGTGAATAAGGCCTATATTATAGAGTATATAACTTCGATCATAGGGATCAATTTCTAGTCGCATAGCTTCATAATAATTCTGTAAAGCTTCCGCATAATTTCCTTCGGATTGAGCTGACATTCGTTACGGTCGTCGTTCCGTTTTAAACCCCTCCGTTTCAGAACCGTACGTGAGATTTGCATCTCATACAGCTCCACCCTATGTGCATAAGGAGAATAATAGATGTAATCCAAAAAATATTAAAATATTCTCATTATGAACTGGCCGGGGCTAGTGTTTTTACAAGAAATCTCTAGCCAACCTTCCTGCAAGAGATCTTTTCTTAACACCAAGCCTATTGGGATTAGATAGACTAGATAGAAATGAAAGGATACCTCCAACAATTTCTTTGTTTTCAACGCTTTCTAATTTCAAGGAATTAGTCACTTCAACACCCTTCGACGGTTATACGAATATCCAAAGTACAAACGAGATGGGTGCTTGTTATCCCAACCATTCTTTTATTCCCGAGCACATAAGCAAGGGGTAATTTCTAACAAAGTTTTCGTGTTGTTGATTCCTAAATGTAGTGCGTCTTCCCCTATGCTGCCTATTAGTAGTACTAGTACTAGTAGAGTCCTATTAACCCATAATACAGAA